TTCTTTTCTGGATCACAAAATCCTCCCCTCTGAAACAAAAGATGTAGTTGGAATAAAGAAAAGGGCATTTCGCTTCTTTGCTAAGCAAGGATAACTTTACAAGAAGGGCTATAATGGCCATCCTCTCCACCCCTCGAGAGGATGTGCAGCAGGTTCTCGAGGAAGCCCACGCCCCAGGACATATTGGCGGCGCAAAGATATATGATCACCTGATGACCCTGGGGTACTATTGGCCAACTATGGAGATAGATTCAGCAACATTTGTTAAGAGGTGCAAGGTTTGTCAACTACATGGCAACCTCATACATGCTCCAGCCGTGGAGCTCCCTACCCATTTAAAACTTGTGCCCTCGATTTCATCGGGAAAATAACCACTCCCTCGAGGGGAAAATGTTTCATTTTAGTAGCAACAGAGTTGTTCACCAAATGGGCAGAAGCAGTTTCACTACGCCGAGACAACTCTCCTTCAAGTTGAGCCAATGCACTTGTAGCTTTCTCGAGCGCTGCTGAAGTCTGGGCGTACTCCTCGAGATGATGGGTATCAAATCTTGCCTTGGCCACTGCACCCAGCCTGGCATGAACCCATCTCAGATCAAACCCAAAGCACCCCTCCATATCTCGAACGTCCTTCTGAATGTCTTCAAAGACATCAGCTGGTACCTCCCCCGTTACATAAGCAAAAAGTTTGAAGATTCTTGGGAAAAGCATGTCTACCGCGTATCCTCGAAGTTCTCTTCTCTGGGGTTGGAAAAAGTTTAAGGGGAAGCTGCCCATCCGTTATAGTTGCTTCAGAAAGAGAAATTGGAAGGTTGGGCGATCTCCTATCCTGTCCGGTCGTTGTGGCAAGCGAATCTATTGAGAGATATATTGAGCCGGTAAGCGGGATTGACTTGCCGAATAGTGAGATGATGTCACGAAAAACGGCTGCTCATTTCGTATCTTGAAGAAAGTCAAGCAGGAATAGATGGCCTGCCCCTAGCTCTAACTAATCTCTCCACTTTGATAGCACAGGAGTGCTTGCTTTCATTCCCTGCCACCCGCTTCTATAACTGGCTATTCCTTATCGGCATTTCAAGACAAAATCTTTCATGATCCATCCCGGAATTGATAGAGAATAGTTGGGATATTCAACAGGGAGGGAACAGAAGGGGATGACATCAGAAGTAGGATCGTCGAACGGTCTTCTGGCTCCGTGGCTCCTGACCCTGGAAGATGGGATTCCGAGACCAGGACCCTTTTTCATCACTTCCGCTCGTTGCATACCTTGCTCCACTACTGTACGAATAGCATTTCCCGCTGCAGTTTGAGCAGCAAACGGTGTCCCTCTTCTTGTACCCCGGAATCCACAAGTACCGGCGGAGGCCCAATAAACCACCCGACCCCTTACATCTGTAACAGTCACAATGGTATTGTTGAAGCTTGCTTGAACATGAATAAGTCCTTTTTCTACGTGCACTCTTGCGTGAACCAAGACGTCCATTCTTACGTGAACCAGTTTCTTTTCTTTTCTTTTCTTTATTTTATTTTTCTTTCTTTTTTCTTTTTTTATTCATTCCGGATAAAACCTCCTTGAAGTATCAACTAATGGGGGAGGAGTGAGATTATACAACCCGCCCTTTCTCTTTTTTTCACAAATAGTAAATTTAGGATCTAATTCGGATATCAGAATACCATATATAACACAAAATTGATCCGCCGATTCCTTCGAATCTAGCCTCCCGGTCTGTCATTATACCTCGAGAAGTATAAATAATTACAATCCCCATCCCACCTAAAATTTGAAGAATTCGTTGATAGTTAGAATAGATTCGTAGACCAGGTCGACTGATCCGTTTTCAATTTTGAAAAGTTCTGTTAGGTTCTTAGTAGCAATCGGCGACCTTTTTTTCTTTTACTTCACAGAGCTTTTCGTCTCCTTGATAGCTGGAAGTTCTCCAAAAGTATGAAAAGCTGGAGGACTTTGTACCATCCATTCCGGTGTGGTTGGATTCTGTTCAACAGCCCAAGGACTTGGAGCGCATCTTTTGTTGTTTCCACTGCTTGAAGTGATTGTTACGACCACGAAGAAACGACAAATCCCAACTACAGATATATAAGAGCCAGAACTGCTAAGGGCATTCCATCCAGCGTAAGCATCTGGATAATCTGGAATGCGACGTGGCATACCCGAAAGCCCTAAGAAATGCATGGGAAAGAAGGTCGGATTAACCCCGAAAAAAGTGATCCAAAAATGGATTTGACCTAAAGTTTCAGGATATGTTCGACCAAAGATTTTACCTACCCAATAGTGAAATCCTGCAAATAAAGCAAAAACGGCTCCCATAGAAAGTACATAATGGAAATGTGCAACCACATAATAAGTATCATGTAGAGCAATGTCTAGCCCAGAATTTGCCGGAACTATTCCAGTGAGCCCCCCTATGGTGAACAAAAAGATGGACCCTACAGCAAATAACATGGGTGTTTTGTATTGTATCGAACCCCCCCACATGGTAGCGATCCAACTAAAGATTTTGATTCCAGTGGGGACAGCTATGATCATGGTAGCTGCGGTGAAGTAGGCACGGGTATCAACGTCTAAGCCCACAGTAAACATATGATGAGCCCAAACAAGAGATCCAGGAACACCTATACTGATCATGGCATAAACCATGCCTAGATACCCGAAGACCGGTTTTCCCGAAAAAGTAGAAACGATATGACTTATGATACCGGATCCAGGCAGAATGGGAATATACACCTCTGGATGACCGAAGAACCGAAAGAGATGCTGGTATAATATGGGGTCTCCCCCTCCAGCGGGATCAGAAAAGGTTGTATTAAAGTTTCGATCGGTTAATAACATGGTAATTGCCCCTGCCAGTACCGGAAGTGATAATAAAAGTGGGAATGCTGTCACTAGAACGGACCACACAAATAGGGGTGATCTATGCATAGTCATTCCAGGTCCACGCATGTTGGAGATAGTTGTTATAAAATTGATAGAACCTAAAATGGATGAAATACCAGATAGATGAGGACTAGAAATTGCTGAATCAACTGCTCCTCCAGAATGGCTGGTAATACCACTTAAGGGCGGATAGACCGTCCACCCAGTGCCACTACCCACTTCTACTAAGGCTGGGCTTAATAGGAGCAAGAGACTTGGTGGCAACAACCAGAATGAAATATTATTTAATCGTGGAAATGCCATGTCAGGCGCACCTATCAGAATCGGAACAGACCAATTACCAGATCCACCTATCATCGCCGGCATAACCATAAAAAAGATCATTAAAAAAGCGTGAGCCGTTATTAAAACATTATAAAGTTGATGATTCCCACCAAGAATTTGATCGCCGGGTCGTGCTAATTCCATACGAATCAGTACTGAGAAGCATGTGCCCATCACTCCAGCAATGGCACCAAAGATGAAATATAGAGTCCCTATATCCTTGTGGTTAGTGGAGAACAGCCATCGGACCGGATTTGTCATAAAATTGAGATTCTTTCTTGTAGTTCCGCTTCTTGCTCGAAAAATGAGGAAAGACTTGTCGGAAATAGTTGGCTTGGTCCGACCAAGAAAGGCATGGGAGTTGTTGGGCATGAAAAAGAGCTTTTCGATCTTGTATCCGCTTGCTTCTATCTATAGAAAGATTCTCCTCTCCAACTGCTGACCTATTCACTACCAAGATTGACCTTAGTATCCGCCTTCATGCTTACACGTCCCCTTCAATCCTCCTTTTCTCCTTTATTCCCTGTTCTTTTTCCTCACGCTTCTCTTCCTAGGAAATTCGGCTTCCTTATAACATAACCTATAGAAAAAAAGTATTTAAAGAAAGTGTAATATTGGTATAGACTCACGGAGACTAGATTCTATTTTTTGCTGGATCAACTGTGCGGGAACTTGAAATGCAATTGACTAGCAAAAAGTGTGGGTTAAGAGCTGCTGTTGAGGCTCTCTGTTGCAAATCCTTTCTATACGTTATTTTTGATCCAATCTCGCACTTGGTCTGATCCTATTCTTTACTAATGGTTGTTGACTAAAGGATGCATGGGACTCTTTTTTCTCGTTGCTAGGCTTTCAACCAAGTGCTTTTCCATCTTAGGTGAACGAGCTACGATCTCGCAAGGCACTACTGTAGAGCTCTTTGGGCCTGCCGCTGTCTCAATCGATAAACTTTGAAGATTAGCCTACTGAACGATTCTATCTTTTATTTAAAAAGAAAAAAAAAAGAAATTTCCTACTGAACGATAGAGATTATTATTATTTAATTTCAAGATTGATTTTCGTTGAAGAGTTCTCTCTGTCCCTCCGTCCCCCAATTAGCTAGTTGTCCCGTCCGTCGTCCAATCCCTCACTTCGTTTCTGATAGTCCATTAGTAGTCCCTACTGAGAAATCTAGCTGCAATCGAGCTAGCATTGAAATGGAAAAAGTAGAGTGAAAGTAGGACGAGGTCTGCCCTTACACTTCCTGTTAGTAGGAGTGGATTAGTTAGAGTCGGTCCGTTCTCTTGTTTCAGAAGCTAGGGACAAGGCTTCCTCCATCCTATTCAATAGGCTATCGAGCCAAGCCAGATCTGCAGCCAGTGACGATAACTAAGTAGTTAGTATAATTAGTATAAGTAGTAGTTTACTGGGACGATCCACTAGATCCATAAGCCCGTAAGGGAAGATGAATAGCCTTTCTTTTTAAGAACCTCGTTCGATCCCGAACTGCATTCAAAAAAGTAAATAAAGCGAGGGATTACCAAGCTAGAAAGAAGAGTTGGTTTTGAGCTAACTTCCATGATAGGAAAAGAGTGAACTCGAGAGAAGAGAAAGCTATATGCTTAACACATGCAAGTCGGACTCTCTTTTTTAGATTCACTCTCTTCCTCTCCCTTATGGTCGACGTTCTCTCCTCCCATCCTCTCCTCTCCCTACCGGTCGCCGAATAGAACTCTTCTTTGCCGTTCTGGTTAGCTTTAGGACTAGACAACCCCGCCGGGAGCCAAGAGAAGTAAGCTTAGGCTGCACATGTTAGATCCGATTCCAATTTGACGAATTACCCTCTTATGTCAAATCTGAAAAGAACCTATTCCTATTCGTCGTAAACAAAAGGCATATTAAACAAAGGTCTTACGGAGTCTTGTCCTAAAGTCCCACGCATGCCTGCTCTTCGTATATAGAGACACGATTCTCGACATCCTGCCTTTAAAGAGGCGCTTCGATAGACGATCAGTTATCAGTCTAGTTCGACACCTTGTTCTCAACTGAACTAGTAGACAGACGCCTCTGGGCATTTCTCAAAAGAGTTAGATCCGCCTAATCAATGTAGTAGTTCAGCTATTCCTTTGACAGACAGTGAAAGTTTCAGGCAAAGACAGAGGATCCGATCCTGTAGTCAACTACCTGGACTATTCAAAATAGAATAGACTGGATTAGCGAGATCCGTTTTCATCCGAACCCCATCTTGTTAAGCCCAAGAGGCACGAGCTATATCTTACATACTCTATTGTCCGATCATAGCCGTCTGAGAGTCCTGCCCGAGCAGGAGGAGCATCCAATCCGTACCTAGGTAGAGGAAGCTGATCCGCCGTATGCACTTCCGACTGACACAATCGACAGCTTGAGGAAGAAATGTGCTTTAATACTTTCCGAGTTTTGCAAGAATAATAATCGTGAACATGAGACCTTCGTCGACATCATACAAGAACTGACCTTAAAAAACAAGATAAGCGAAGGCGATGAACTTTCGCGTGAGGACTTTATTCACATTTTACGGACTTCCTACGGCTTACAGAATTCGGAGATAGTGGGGATAGATAGGCTAGGAAATATGAAGAGCTAACGGGATGCTTACCGACTGAACGAACTTCGGCAAAAGGAAATGAAACGGGCGGGCGAAATGACATGAGAGAAAGAACCTCTTGGTGGAGTCCAGTCCCTGGGCGGCTCTCGGTTCTTGAGGGGGATTAGGCGGCAGTTGAAAGAGCTGCTCGAAAGCTTGACGAACAAGGAAAAAGCCGATATATCTTTATCTATTTTATATATCTTTTGATTTTTCTATAGTTGAAAAAACCTTCTTTTGAGAGGGAGGACAAGTCTTTCATTTCCCTTCCCGCCGAGTAAGTAAATTTGTGCTTCCTTTGTCTCACGCAGGAAAGCATGAACTCCAGTTAGTCTGATGCGTAGAATCCGCTTCTGATCATTTTCTTCCGAGAATTGAATATGGAAGAGAGCGAGAGCTCCTTCCTCCTAATCTTTTAGATGTTGTTGACAGAGAGGGTTTGAGGTTTCAATATCCTACTACGAATGAATTGCCTTCTTTGCGAGAGCCTAAATCCGGATATTCCGCAATTTCCAATCCCTGCAGTAGGAGGGGATTCCGCACTTTAAGTTCTGTCTTGGCGCTTTCTTTATTAGTAAGATCCGGGGGATAAGCTAGGATTCTTGAATAGTCTCCATCAGCTCAACCAAGAAAGTGTGTTATTTTGAGTAGTCATTTAGGTGGTAAGAGAAGCCAAGTGAGGAGAATGAGTGAGAAAGGGTCCTATCATATTCAATTTATTCCCTAAATGAGGTCAGGCAGGCACGGCTAAGTCAAATAAATCCTAACTGCTAATGCTAAAGTCGAACTGATAGTAGTAGCGCATCAACAAGTGCCTTAGAGTCACATTGAACCTGAGCAGAAAGCTTGGTTCCATTGATTCTTTCAACCTAGAACCTGTATTAGATTTAAGCTATCAGGGCTGTTTGCCAGAGCTAAAATCGGCTCAGGGGAAAGGGTCGTTGAATAAGCAAAACAACCAATTCCGTTATAGAAGAATTTCCACCTATGGATGAGAATTCGGAATTAGAAATGGATAATGCTGTTTGGACTCCTACCGAAGCTGGGACTCAAGCCCAAGGCATGGATCTGGTTCGAGAAAGGGTGGACGAAGACTTGGTTGAGCCTGAACCCGGTCCTTTGAGGGATCCCTAAATCCTTAAGTCCCAGGATACGGACCCCTCTCCCCTTGAGGATTGGATTGACTTGGTTATTGCGGAACCAGCGTTCTCACTTTGCCAACTTTGAAAAGAGAGATCTACGATCCCCATAAAGGAAAGATAAGAAATATATAATGTCTATGAGCCCTATGACCTTTCACTCCCGGAATGTGCTTTAATGCAAGGAAGCACTTCCCGGACATCTATATCTAGTTTGAAACCTGATATCCTTCTTTTTTCTATTCGGGAACTTCATTCTATTAAATAAAGGCGCCGGTAGGTTTGAGCAACATAGCTATTCTAATCATTGCCAGCAGCACAGCCGTTGACAAATCCGCCTTAGCCTCAGGTAGTTGATACTTTCAGGGGGAGCAGGATCATCATTTCCACTAAAGTCGTGGAACCGGCTTCCATCTAAAAAAAGATGATTAGTTTCATCTATATAAATGGATCATTCTTAATTGGCCGAAGGCAAACGACCTAATGAACCCAACTACGGCAGGGAAGCCTTTATTCTGGGTGTCGGAATGAAAAGTTACCCGGCCAGAAACTTCAATCAATCCTATGGCATTGTGAAATCTCTAATCGGAGGCATTAGCAGTTCAACCTATAGGGACAACGCCAAGCGGAAGAGTCGGGTTCAACAACAACCCGTGAAGACGAAGGTCTGCAATAAGACTTTGTAACTCTAAATTGATTAAAAGAAGAAATTAGCGTATAAAATCTTGCTTACTATCTCCTAAGAGAAGTGCGAAAGGATTGCAGGCTAGATTCAAGGTCTGCGAGTTTCTTGATTCCACTCCGCTTTCAAGCAAGATTGGGTTAGTGTTCCGTGTGAGTAATAGTTGGATCTAGTGGGCGTACTTTTTGACTTTACTTGCTCTTTATTCTCTTATTAAATTGATAGTTAGATGAACAGATCACTCCTAAAAGCAACCGTTCTCTTATTATACGATACCCCCGCCATGGATGATACGATTCCAAGAGACAAAAGCATATTCGATTAGCTACTTAGGAGGAACCACACGGAGGCGATCTCGAACATAAAAAATAGATCAAATTTTCATTTTAAAAAGACAGAAGACCCTCCTAAGAGAGATGGAGAACTCACCCCTCTCTCCTATCAATATTGTTTACACGAGCTTTAGTAAGCCTATCCTGCTAACATCCTATCGCCTGCCTGACCTGCTTTCTGGCTAGCTTCTTTATGGCAAGCGCTACCGTAACCTAGCTAGCGCTACATCTTGCTAACGTCGTCTGAATTGCCTTGCAAGCGCTACATCTATATGGCAAGCCCACGTCGCCTTCGTCTCCCATTGTAGTCGCCTTCTTCATATGGCAAGCGCTACCCGTCGCTTGCACTACATTGTCTGACGATAACCTTGCCTGACCGCTTCCGCTCTGACTGAGCTGACCGTCGCACCTGACTTCTATATCCCATTATCCATAGATCTCCTTCCTTATCGTTGCCGGTCTAAGCAGAAGGTTGCTAAGTCAGATGTCTGGTGAACACATTCGTAATGAGTATGGGTCTAGTAGGTGTACTAGGAAGGAAGCGAGGTACTGAGTTTAGCGTCGACAAGTGGATCTTTATTCTCAATGATATGGGAGACAGTCAAAGCATCAGTCTCAGCATCAACAGAAGAAAAGGACTGACCGACCGCCGTTCAAGAGAGATCCCGGAGGCTCGAACTTTTTGCTAGCTTTGAAACATGGGCCGAAGGAAAGAGGAAGACCAAACAAAGTCGCGGTCAAAGCAAAGAAAAAGATGCCAAAAAAGATTCACTTTAGCTTCTAGCTCGCTTAGTGTAGGTTGCTTGCAATCCTGACATCCCGAGTTACAGTTTGGGGGATTGATTACGTGGCTGAATCTCCCGTTAAGGAGCTTTCCTACGTTCCTGTCCTTGATGTCTCTCTCATTCCGAGGTGAGGGTGAGGTTGCTTGCAAGACTTTCGATAGCTGGCTCGGCCGAACGGAATCACCGATCTAGATACTAGATAGAAGGGTCGTTCACTCCCTATTCTTTAGAGGTTGCTTGCGACGGTAGCATTAGCTAGGCAATCAAGGCAGGTCGAACAGAGTCAGTCCTAGGGTGAAGATCATCGGATGGAAAAATGGATTGAGCTGGCTAATCACTTGATGACCCGGTGGAGAATGGGAACAGAGAGTCGCTCCCATAAACGAATGAATGGGACTCCTGGTCCTGATCGAACCAGAGATTCCGACAACCCGGGGAATCGGCAGAAAGAGATGGGTCGAATACTGGAATCTGCCCAAAAGTCCTGACTTTTTCGAGGCAGGGCTTCGATCCGTATCTGGCCAACTCCTCGAATTCCTGGCTTGCTTATAAAAAGTCGTATTCCATTCCAATTCTGGCTTCTCTCCCACTACTCCACCCTATTTATTCTTATTATTTAACTATTTTAGATTGAACAACGGACAGCTTATGCTTCTAATAGATTCCTAGCTAGTTATGAAAGTACCTGACAAGTAAGTAGGGAAAAGGGCACCCGAGGCTATATTCTATTCTCTTACGAGATTTGGAGGACAAAGAATAGCACGCTTCTCTTGCCTCTAGGAAGAATAGAAGGAACCTATTCTCTTATACAATCAGCTGTGCACAAAGATGTTCCTACAACTATTGAGAGGGAGATACTACGCTTAAGCGAGACCTTACCTCTTATTGACTTGAACAAACCCTTCCCAGTGAGTGTAATATGTTTAGTAAGCTTCTTGTTTTCACGGAACCATTCTCTCATTTCCTCTATCCCTATGAGTCTCCTTTTCTTTTCTTTCTCTTATCCCCTTCTGCATTTAGTAGTGACAAGTTGCCGTGGAAGAGTTTGACAACCGCTTGGCTTGGCTTGGGGACCAAATAGCGGGTACAAGTAGAAGAGGTAGAGGTACAAAACACGTGAGTCAGTGCCAGGACCAGGGGGGACAAGATTCCTAAAGATCTCGACACCTAAAAGAAAGAGCGCACTAAATGGGTGAAGTTGGCTTCCCGGATGGTTACTGGTACGGATTCACCTAAACATCTTCCCATTGAATCAAAGCTAAATAAACTACTGCTCAGGTGGCTGAAAAACTATACACTACTTTCACAATCCGCAAGAAAATAAGTTTTCCCAGTATCAATTTGTCTAAAAGGTCAATTGCCTCTCTATGGCCGAGGAGAACTCCTAGTCCATAGTCGAAGCCCAACATGACTCTTTGACAGTCCTCCTCTTTAGAGTGGCTTCCTCCCGCTTCCAGTCGAGTTTTATAGATTCCGATAGAGTCACCGCTCGCTTTTGCTTTTGACAAGATGCCCTAGTCCTTTTGGTAAGCGTAAGCATTTCGTAAGCAGAAAAAACTAGATATTAAACTCCCGGTATCAGTTACAATGCTCACTATTACGGATCCCACGACGACAGCTCCCGCTGAAGCAATTGTTGCTGCGGAGGTAGCTAAATTACCTATCCGCTATAGACGGAAAAGGCATGCTGTGCCGGACTTAAATAAACCTTAGTTGAAAAAAATTTTTTCTTGGTGGACCAGAAAGAAATTATTGACCTTGATATAACTTTATACCGGAGTAAATGAAGACTCCTAGAATGGCACGCACGAAGAAGCCTACTCAGAGTAGGAATCCCGCACATTATAAAAAAAGGAAAATGGACCTGCAACTACCTTAGACTTTCTTTAAGGAAGATTGCAAATAAGAGCTGATCCTATAATTGTAATAGTAAGATTAGGATCCCGACTCATCTGTAAATTTAAGGCATATAAGGTAAATACATAGATATAGGGAAACTTACGTATACTATACCTATAGGATCCTTTCTCTTATGAAAAGGAAAACTACGGGATAGCTATGCCGCAGTCAAAAAGACATATTTATGGATATGTACTAAGCCAGCTCTTTATACTAAGGCGTATCAAAAATGGGGTTCGATATAGGGAGTCTTTGCTGTTTACTGTTTACTTTACCTTTACCCAGCTTAAAGAACTGTGCCATAAATTCATAAGAACTGCTATTTGTAGAGCTTCTATAGCTTCGAGCCCTTTAGTTCGTTATCAAGCGTATAGCTTAGAGGGTGATCGCTGGCCACAAACTTGCAAGAGTCAGCTATTTGTTCACATTCAAGCATTCGTTCCCCACGTTCGAGCTAGTCGAATCAGTACTTATTGTTATACCGTTCGTGCCCCTCAGAGCCACTTAACTCGCTTTCAAGAATCAAAATCCTGCTTCCAATTAATAGACTGAAATGAAAACTTTTAAAGATGTTATGGAGGGTTTAAAAGTCATCGGTGCTGGAACTGCTACAATTGCTTTAGCTGGAGCTGCAGTCGGAATTGGAAAGATATTCAGTTCGTTGATCCATTCAGTAGCACGGAGTCCGTAATTGGATACTAAATTGTTTGGTTATGCCGTTTTAGGCTTTGCTCTCACGGAAGCCATTGCCTTGTTTGCTCTTATGATGGCCTTTCTGATCTTATTCGTATTCTGAGATTCGCTACCGTCAGTAGCCTTCCTCCCAAGGCGAGCGAAGTGACGTGAGGCGAGCGTCTGAGTGAGTTGAGTGAGGAAGTGAGGGCCCTGAGGAAGCGGAGGGAGCGAAAGCTGGATCGGGTTTCACTGTTGTGTTGGTTAATGCCCAACCACCTTCAAGAAGGCAAAGAAGTCAACTTCATAACCTTTTCCATTATCAGTAGCAGCAGTGGACGAATCGAGACAATAAAAATACAGGTAGGAATTTATCTACTTGCCTTTCAACCTCAGAGCATTCAGTTCAGGTACCGCAGCGGTCGACGACTTGGCTGGGGCAGATCTTCACTCATTATCCTTCTTCGAACCTTTTGGTATGTATTGCCCCCTAACTATAGATCAGATCCAGCAGACGAGAAAGAAAATTCCGCACTGCTGCTGAGTCGTCGGACTTATCCACCAAGGGATTCGTGGAATTTCTGTGGATTGCGTTGGGGGAAATCTACCAAAGCTAGGCAGATAGATAGACTCCTTTCCCGCTGCTAAGGGAGAGCAAGAAAGAGAAAAATTCTTGTTTTTTAACCAGCGCCCCCTTTTGGGTATGCAGGTACTAAGAGTCCTCTCACTACCAACCAGCAGACATCATCTGGCTGGGTCTTGCCGGTATCAACAACGAGAAAAAAACTACCAAATGGAAACAGCAACTAACTATGGCTCTTGGTGGGCCCAGACAACGTCCTAGGCGTAGGGGAGATCGGAGCAACAGGTAACGCCTAGACGACGTTTTCATTCCTGGGCTGCAGTAAGTAGATCGAGAGGTCGTTTCGCCCCTTGTCCCCGAATATGGGTAATATGTTCTCATACAATGTTGCTCCAATCTGACCTAGCTGGCGAGCGATCCCAGTTCGCGACAGAGAACAAGACAGCAAGCGAGCGTACCTTTGTTCGCTTCTTCTCCACCAAGCACGGAAGTTTAAGGATAACTGTAGGTCGGTGGCTACCTAAGGAAACTCCGATTCGATCCGCCCCCCCGGCTGGGAGGCATCTACCTCATCCCGATCACAAGGAGAGGTTCACTATGATGGGGGGTACTTCTTTTTTTCCCTTCCGGAAAGAATGAAATGCATAGGGGACCATCCTTTTGTTGCGGCATGCTCCTCAGATTTACGGATTCACAGGGGGCCTCAGGCCCTACTTAGTTGACTGACAATGACAAAGGCTTGCGAAACTAAGTAGGGCCTTTTGAATTGAATCTTAAGTAGTCTATCAGTGGTGCAAAGCTAATTGCCCCTTTTCAGTAGGGGGCGAAAGGTTAGACCTTAGAAAGTCAGCGAACAGTGGTTCTTCTATGTAGGTATGGCGTTCCCCCTTGACTCTCCTAACGTCGAGCTAAGTGATTTCGTAACCTTTTCGTAGCGTAGTAGAATGAAGGCTACGCACCGACGCTCTCTTTTCTATTAGCCTAAGCGTCTTCGCTAACTCGCTCGCCTACTATACCCTACTATACCACTTTTAGGGTAGGCTAGGCTAACTCAGCCGCTTACTTCTACTAATGTAGGGCTAAATAGTGCCTTTTCTTTTTAAAACAACCAATTTTCATTATTGCGAACCTATAGGTCCTTAGTAGCGTTGACAAAGAAGAACAGCCAGTTAAAAGACAACGTTTTTGATTTCTATCTTCATTATATATATTTTTATATAGAATAATGAATAATAATGATTTAGGCCAGCTTGACAAGCCTCTTGATCTGAGGTGCGAAGATCAAGATATCTTTTTTATGACTTCCATTCCACTTATCGATCCCGGCCCAGAAAAGTGACCGACAGGGCCCTATTGATGAATGAAAGAAAGGCTTTATGAGCCCTGTAAGCCCACACCTGTGTAGAGTGGATCGTTCAACACCTGCGGCACAAACCCATTTTTGACCTATTGATCCTAGTATCATAGGCGACCGAACGGCCGCCCCCTAATTACTAGACCGACCTGCTATAATAATTCCATAAACACCTAGCGAAGATATGGCAAACAAATAAAGTAGCCCTATGTTCGGATCTGACAATACCATACCATAATCAAAAGGTACAACGGCCCGAGCGACCAGACTTAACATAAATGTAGCCACTGGAGCCATTCTAAAAAGGGAGAAATTTGCACTACTTGGTGAAATAGGTTCTTTTATAATCAATTTAAAACCATCTGCTAGAGGTTGTAACAATCCAAACGATCCCACTACATCAGGACCCTTTCGACGTTGCACAAAAGCCATTACTTTACGTTCAGCTAGCACTAAAAAGGCTACTCCTAGTAGAAGTGGTAGAATTATTCCAAGTATTTCAGCTGGAACTGCTATGTACATTTTCGATTTTCTATTCACTCATGATCTGGCCTAGTCGACCCGATCATGATATTTCACTCATGATCTGGCCTGGTCGACCCAATCATGATATTGAAGGATGGGACCTTTTCTCGAAAAAGAAAGGAGATTCTATTTCTTCTTCCAAGCCCTTCTTAGAAGATGCAGTCAGTAAGCTCTCACTTATCTTCTTCATTTACGAAAATAGATAGATAAGAAAAGATGTCAGCCTCTCTTTTCTCGCGGAACACTTACTTAATGGGGCTCTTTGAATTGGAAGACAACGACAAAAGTGAAAGAAGGAGGTCTATTTCGTTGATCGATGTCAATGGACCAAGAAATCTGTCCTTTGCTGAAAGCTCATAGGGTAAGAAGAATTGAAAGGTAGGTTTTGTCAGTGATTAAATGGAAAGGTCAGCTGGAGCGAAAACCAATCAAACTCAGAAAGATAGGTAGATCGAGCGCGCTGAGGGAAATTCGAGAGATCCGGAGACATGGCCACTACTGGCCTACGGTCCTTGCAGATTACGTAGCACATGCTAAGAGCTGCGATGCCTGCCAGAGGTATGCAGGAATCCAGCACAAGCCGGCTTCCGAGTTATACCCGATTATAAAGCCTTGGCCATTTCGAGGGTGGGCCATGGATATCATCGGAAAGATCTATCCCAGATCTTAAAGAGGTCATACTTTTCTCCTAGTATAGTAGCTACGGCCCAGCCTTCTCCACCTTCTGCCCCGTAAAACCCTTTCTCTGCCCAGAGATAAAGCACTCCCCTGGCCTCGCGGTCTCGACTATTCAAAGTTCTGTCCATTTCACCGATACGCAGGTCGTACCATCGAAGAGTGTCATACTTTGCGTGATGTCATCTAGATGAAAATCTTCTCAATTGGAACGAAGTTAAGGCATACCTTAAAGCCGCCAATGTCACTGAAGCTACTGGGGATCTATACTAATCCAATGCCACAACATCAAGGGGGACAAGTCACCACTCAGGGACCTACACCGGTACAAACTAATCCAGGACTTTCTGCCAGCGCTAACACCATCCGAGCTTGCACTGCCGCTCGAAGAGAGATGCCTGTGAGACCCTCTCAAGTTCTTTCATTCGAAGGAGGTTCTGAGAATTCAAAAGTCCGAAGTCACTTTCTTTGTCCCTAGGAATCTAAGTTCCAAAAGCAGACGAAATCACTATGGAACCGGACCTCCTCGCTGCCGCTTAATTCATTACCAGGAAGAGGCAAATTCGCTTTTTTAGTAAGCCCTATTAGCTAGTAAGGGTGGGTTGAAAAGGTAAAGAAGGAAGAATGGATCCGAACGAATGCATGGGCAGGTGAAATGAGCCCCTTTTTTTTTTGAATCCCCTCGTCACCTACTAGTGAGCCAGGGACGCCTCTCGTTCCTCTTCCCCCATTTGACAACCTTATCTCGTTCGGATGATTCTCTGAAACCCCCCTTAACTAAGAGATAGAAAGGCGAAGGGAAGTTCGGAAAAGCCTAGCAGACGGGACTATCAACCGCTTTCTATTAAGACCTCGGCACCATCCTTACCCCCCTACGAAAGATTTAGCCCTCTTTATAAGAGGAAAGCTCCCAGGTTCCACATCTTAAAGAAGTGCATGACCAGATTGGAAGCACGGAGGTTCATTCGCAATGGGACAACTCACCCAGCCATGATGCATGACAGAAGAGATCGAGCACAAAATGGAGTTTCCCTCTTGGGTGAGGCTCACGTCCGGAAAGAATCTTTTTCAAGACTTTATCTCCTATGTTGACCTTTCTCTATATTACCTTATTTTGGAATTCACTTGAAAGCCCCTTTTCTGGTAGACCTGGGCATGTTCCATGGCGCGAAGTCTCTTCTCATCTAATAGCTCTCATTTTGGGGATATATAAAAAATATGCTCTCTATCATCCACATCCAAATCTTTTTCAAGCTGGGCCCTGATGTTTCAGGGAATGGCGGAATCCGTCTCTAGCAAGTACGCAACTGGCCTTAAATTGTATCGAGCTACAGGCCCTTCTCATAAGATGTTGTAAGCTACGGGCCTTATTCGACGAAGCTTAAATTAAAGCAGACATCAAGAGCTAAGAAGGGGGCCAACAAGCCCCTTTGAAGCTAATGCCTTAGAAGCTACAGGACATAGAAGCAGGCCAACAAGTGGATTGAATCTTTTCCAGTCTAGAGACTGGCGGATTACCTTCGAAACAAAGGATTGAAAAATTCCTTCTGCTTTGGACAAGATAAGTGGACAGATGAGTTGAATAATACAGGGACTGATAAGCTAAGCGAGGTTCCCCTTTGAGATCTCCCAACCTAAAGGCTTTATTCAGAGGTGGGTCTTTCAACCGCCTACTCTTTCGATGAAGGGTGCACTACAAGAGAATAGGTACTAAAGAGATTCAATGGGGGGATTTCGCCGATACTGAGTCGACTATAAACTATTCATCTTGCTTGGAACCGTCGTTGTGTATGGGAAAGAGGGCTTCTACCTATGCTTGGAAAAGGGTGAATGGTCCCAAAAGGGATGGGAAAAAGCCACTAGAAAGGTCATCCACCAAGTATCAAAGGCGCTGGGTAGTCCACTTTATCCGTGACTCTGAGTACAAGATTTCCGGGATCAAGAAACTAGCAAACAAATATGCTCGGCTGGACTCTTTTCTCGTATGCCCGGAAAATTGCATTTCGGTACAACTCCGCTTGCTGCAAAGCCTTTATTTCTCGTCCAAACACTCCAGATCTGCACTTCCCTTTACTCCATAGGGCCGAAGCCTTATTAAGTTAAGAATGAAGAAGGGCTTTTTTTATAGAGAGAGAGTCAGGGGCGATCTATATTGCTTACCACAGCTCTATTCCCGACTTGAAATCCATAACGGACTTTAAGAGAGGATGAACATTCCCGTTCTATAGGTAGCACTGCCCCTACTAGAGAAGGGTGAGGGCCCACTTCCGTACTTCTGATCTGCTAGCACTGTGAATTACCTTAGACCTACGCAGCAGGAACGAGATGGAGCACCTACTCTACTGGTCGTCTGCTCTCTCGAGGTCGTCCTTATCTAGGTACAAAAAGGACATTACGGGATATCTCCAAAATTCGATGTACTTCGTGCAGGACACATCTCATGTTTGCCGAATCTAAAAACCATCGCCTTTGCATCCAAACACTTCACGGCGGCTATGATCAGATCCCAGTGTTGGTTCACTTTTGACTTTATCCTCCACCAAATCTTCTGATCTCCTGTTCTCAATGATGTTAAGCAGCTCCTGATCGCAGCCTTCGAAGGTACGTTTTTTTCATTCGGGGTCTTACCTTGGGGATAGACGATGGACCCGCCATTCGACATGATGCAGCATTTTGAAAGAAAATTCCATCAAATCAAAGGAGTTGACATTTCTGACATCTCTTGACACCCTTACTTTTCATAGGGGCCTTGCCTCATGATTTTCTTGGCAAGCATTTGGCTGTTGACGTGTCCTCCGCACCCACTTGAATGAGCTTGTTCAACAATGTGTGCTCCTTATTTCGGAAGGGCGAGTGACCTTTTGTAAAGGACATCTCCCAAGATCACAAATCGTCGGGAAAGTTCCCTCCGGGCTCTCCTCTGACCACGAGTGGCGTACTCCGGTATGAACCCGTCTTGAGGTAATTGTAGAAAGAATAATACCATGGTTCCCATCGTCCTCGTAATCTTCCTCGTCTTGACTGGTGATAGTTCATCATGTTCCAACTCCCGATAGTCTTCATCCAAGAAGAGAAATGAGTCCCGTTCGGCGGAAGGGCTCTCTGTGGCTCGGATGTCGATGACAAGCGACTCTGTGCTTCGGTGTACTAGCATGTGTACTAGAGCGGCTGAGTATGAATTCCATAAGGGCTGGCGAGTCAGCCAAGCGATTTTATATTCTCGGAACATGGGTGAAGGGGATCTCCCTAAAGCGCTTGATCAGGTCAATGGCAAGTTCTTGGTACGATATGAGTTGGGTCTCTTTGGTCTTCCATTCTCCTATAACTCTCTCTATAAAAAAAGCCTTTCCCCTTTTCATAATACCCACGGTAAGCATCCTGCTCTCGATCCAGAGCTACTGCTTCAACAATCAACTGAGCTTAGGAAGTCAGGTTAAGACGTCGACTTATAATTGGTCTTGCCCGAGGAGATGAAAAAGAATTAGGGCTTGCTTTCTCAATTCACATCTATGAGCGATGATTCCTCTATCTCTTGCTCGCTTCGATCGGACTCTGGCAGCTTAGGGAAGAATGATGGCTCGCTAACAAGGCCCCTAAATGACCGCTCAGAAGGCCTACCTCTTTTTTTCCCAATCTCTCACTCGCTCGTCCCTCTCTCATGAAAGATTGTCTCTCCTCTCCCGGCGGCTTTTAGTCATGTCTATAGCCAGTTGCTAAGACGATTCCCACTCAAGCATTCTCATTCAACGGTCTATCAATGCTGCCTTATTTAGTTCAAAATTCCTTTCTTTCTACTAGTTCTTACATAAGAATTTGCAGGAAGTAAACGAAGTCTTTCCTTCCGAAATCCACTCCTGAAGTCACGTCTTTCAGTACTGGGACTGAAGTCAAGTACTTTCGAGTTGCTCTTTGCCCAAAGCCCTCTTTCCGACTTAGAAAGACCAATTCACAATAGCTTTAGCATCTCTTGAGTTGGAAAGGTCTTTATAGAACTAAGGGGAAGGTTTGGAACCCTAGTAGCAGAATGGAGCGGGCTGACTTCCATGCTAACACGAGTAGTTTAACTCAGAATTACCTCGTAAGAGCGTTTCTCATTTTTTTGCTTTGCTAGAAACTTTTGAAAAAGTCTTCAAATAGCCATTCATAGTTTACGAATTATGCTTAGTAGGGACCTAAACACAGGAATGGTTCAGAGTCAGACCACGCCTTATGACGAAAGGGGGAGAAAGGACTGTCGATCTGTGATCAAAGAAAACTATACCTGAAGAATGGGATACAGATTGACCGGCACAAAAGCCATCTCTATCAATCTACGCTCATTGAGGAGACGGCGACATAGAGAACTTTGTCACCCCCTTGTCACTTAAAAGTAAAGAAGAGATACAAACTTTTGAATATCAATTTGGTGGGATCGAGGATGGAATCGAATAGCGAATGCACTTGACCGACCCGCCATCTCTTTCCTTCAATAATGCCTTCGCTTCACTTCAAGATGCTATTTGCCAATAAGAAAAAAACTACCTTTTTGAATGGAAGAAGCCGAAGGGGTGAACGAGCGCTGCGGTAACGAGCTTTCCTTCTGCCGGCCTTTATAGGAGTAGGGGAGCGTGGTGAGATAGATAGACGTCCAATCCTGCAGCAGCTAGTTGCTCGGCCTTAGTCTTGGGCTGATCTCACACTTCAATCAAGCCCTTCGTACTTCGATCCAATCAATCGATCGATCAAGAGGCTAATCTCTTTTGTTTAGGCCGGTAGCTAAAAGAAAGTCCTCGCTTTCTCTTGAACAAGGGAAGGGCAGCATAGCATTAGCTTCAATGAAACAAGCTCAACCTTGATCAAGGTGGTAGGCCGAAGAACCGGTGAACGCTTCAACTTGGCCACTGAAGAAGGCGAAGGCTGGGCGAGAGACTAGGCCAACTTACTGCTTACTGCTATGCCATGGTTGAAGCTTTAGGCTCCATAGACGGAACTATGTATTAGGTATTAGGGAGGGGAGGACACCACTCAGCACCCCACGGAGCGGCGGGGTTCAATGCCTAAAAAGAAAAAGAAATAAAGAAAAAGAAAAGGGGGAAAGATGACTCTATGGCTGAGGGGAGGAGAGAAAGAACGCATGCATGGATATTATGTCTGTCGGAGGTTCGAGAATCTATGAAAGGACATCTAAAGCTAAGGTTACGAAGTAAAGGAAGTCCGAGAGAAGTGGTGATCTCATCTTGCTTGCTGGGAGAGAGGAAGCTTCCGGACCACCTTTTCCAGCCAGATAGCGAGCGATCACTCAGCAATGAACACTAACTGAAAGCGGCCGGGAATGAGTACCTATCCCTTACGGGAATCGAACCCGTGTCTTCGACATGAAAAGACGATGTCCTAACCACTGGACGAAAGGGACCAAAAAGCCATTCTTCATATACCGCTCCGTGGGCTCCGAGAATAGAAGTGGTTCGTTTTCTTTCTATACGAAATTAAAGATTTCGTTTGTGTTCATGTTGGCGATTTCAGATGTAAATTCGGCGGTTCGTCCCCCCTTCCTACGGTTCCCCCACCCCCCTGAATAAGTAAGGCCCCGCTCTTTCTAAGAAAAAAAAGAGGGGCGAAGCGCCCGTTTGAAGTGGCGAAGGCCTATGCTACAGTAAGAAAAAAAGTAGGTTTCGGTTACGAAGTCACTTAGTCGAACTATAAAGAAAGAGAGGCTAAGGTTACGAAGTAAGGTCAACTGGTTAAGGAAAGCTCAGGTTATGAAAAAGTTTAGCCATTAATTAATTAAGTAGTAGTGAGACGGAGTTGCGTCAGCTGTGGATATAGACTAGGCTAAGGGGCGGACTTCATCTCTTCTATTCTCTTCACTTACACCTTACACTTCTGCTGAGTCTAACGAGGCTCAGGTGCGGAGCCTTCCGCTGTCACTGTGGAGCGAGACTGCGCAAAGGTAGAACATCATAGAAACTTCGCTGACTTTCTCATAAACCTTGATTTCGCTACGCTCAATAAGAAGCCGGAATAGCTGAAATTGGTTCGTGTTCCGTTTCCAAAGTCAGTCGTCTTTACCCAAGTGTGAACTTCAGACGACTCTCAAGCGGTTCCATTCCTTCTTACTGTACTTCTGGGTCAACCCAACCCGAATGGGAAGAAGGGGGTCAGCCAAACAGCGGTCCACTTTGTACGTTTGCTGAGCAGACCAATCAGGCATTTTCTTTTTTTTAGAAAAGGAAGGGAACTTCTCACCGAAGGAGGCAGTAGGAATGAAGGAGGCGGGAAGCTACCGCTTCTAGAAGGGTTGCTTATCCTTCACTTTTTTTAGAGCGTATCGCTATGAAAAAGAAAAAAGTTTATGTAATCGGAAAAAGGGTTACGGTTGCGGAAACCAGAGAAAGTCGGGAACCATCGGTTACCTTTTGAATCAAAGTAGCGACGAGCCGAGTATTACGACTACAGGGGGAGAAGCAAAGCTTCGTAGACAGCTTCGCTTCCTCGTCGCTTCTTTCTAGCGACCAGCTTCTCAAGTGGGTGGCTTGGTAAGCAAGCTACCTTCAGCATCGGTAAAATCCCTATAATAGGCCGGAATGGTGGGGAAGGAAGCCCTCCCTACTTCAATGGAAAGGGGGGAAGAGCCCTTTCACAGCCGCTCCTCTACAACTACCTTTCGCCCAACATGATCACGAACGAAGACAGAGAATTGCGTAGATAGGAGGACGAAACGAACCAACCCACTTGTCCTGATCGGAACGATTGAAGAAAGAAAGAGAATGGTGTCCCCTTTCGCCCAGGGGACATCGTCGGAGAACAATGTCGGGGACAGGGTGAGAACCTTCCGTTGCTTACACCCTTTAAGTGTTGGTTCTTCCGGGGATAGATCTGGTTTCAAGATCTATGAACAAGAGAGATCCCTAAATCTCCATTTTAAAAAAGAGATGAATAGATAAGGCGAAGCCAGCTGAAGGAAGGGCGCTAACGAGCAAGAAAACGGATGCGCTAACGCGCAACGGCTTTCCTTTCTCTGATAGAGGCTCGCTTCTTCAATTCAAGTTCAGCTTCTTTTCATTTTGATAGGAGTAGGTGCTTGCTGCTCGCTCGCTGTCTACTAAATGAGCCTTTACTGCCCGCCCGGCCCCTCTCTTTAATCTTAAGTAAAGTGAAGTCAAATCAATGAAGTGAACAGCCCAACCTCTTTGTTTGAAGCTTTGTTTCACTTCATTCGGAAAGAGAACAATAGACTTGCAACTATAGTATAGGAAAAAGCTTCTCTTTGATAGCGGTCATAGGGGAGTTCAGAAAGGATCTGATCGTAGATAGAGACTGAAACCTGTGCGGGGGTAGGGGCGGATGTAGCCAAGTGGATCAAGGCAGTGGATTGTGAATCCACCACGCGCGGGTTCAATCCCCGTCGTTCGCCCATCAATAAATGGACCATTTGTTACGGAGACAGAAGACAAACCTAGAAAGCTTTTTTTCTGCAAGTCATCTCGAGGCTTCAAACGCATCCAAGCAATTGGTATCCGATTGAAGCATAGAAATAGATTCGCGTCGCCTACTTGCTGAAAGCACAAATGGAATGGCCGATCATGAATTCTATGAAGTTTTTAAGACCTTCACTTTTGAGTGCATAATGAATGAAATGAACCCCCGGATGAGGAGCAAATCTCCCCTCCCTTTTAATAAACCATGGGGAGCCCCTAGTAGTTTACCGGACAAATTGAGTTGTCGTGACGAGACCTTTCTTAGTGGAAGATCGGAATTCTCTTCATCACGAGACTGATCGGATCAGACACCCGAGAGACCTCCACAATTGAGTAAGTAAGAGGACAACAAGCAAAGAGTTATGCTTTCATTTCTTTGTTGAGATTGAAATCAAGTTTTTTAAAAAGGGGGTAGGTATAATGAACGCAGGCCAAGTCAAGAAAAGGACTTCCTTACTTTTAGTCTTAATTACTAGTAGTTTGAAGCGAAACCGGTTTTTTTGCACTCGGTTCCTTCGTCTTAAGTAAAGTGAAGTTTCCTTTTTTTATTCGGAACTCTTAGTCGAGCTGATGCCGAGATCTTTTTTTGTTCGAGGTTCAGAGGAAGAAGAGAAGAGGAACCACCGCCCAATGGTGCTTTTACGAAAGTACGGTCACCGGTGGCTAATACCTTCTCGACACTATCGAACCTGAAATCCACTCTCAATCGCTCTTTTTAGTTGGCGGGCAAGGTTTCCTACCCACTGGCTACTGGCTACCGGCTAAGGAGGTACAGTGTAGCTACTGCTGCTACTGTCTTACTGTGTACAGGAACTGTGTGTGACTGTAGCTACCCGACCCCAAGGGAGGTACTTGTTACTGCTCCTCAGGTGGTTAGTGAAATGCTTCTCAGGTGAGGAGCATGAACGAGATAATACTGATTGAATCAGAAGATTATTTTAATCGACTTAATTAGAAGCTCTAATAACTATTCAAAATTGATGGTATTTCAACCACGATAATCTTGGTTGGTACCAAACCCGATAGTGATTCTTTCGATTCGTATTAGAGTGATGGCCCCTGTTTCACTAATAGCTGGGAAGGGAGTACGTTCTCCAATCGGCATGTGTTAACCATTTTCTATTCTTTGGATGAAATGTCGAGATTCAAGAGAAATAGGATAGGAGCGAGGCCAGTCGACTATACCGGAGAGGGAGAGGAGAAGGGGGCCTAACGAGCGGGAAAAGGGATAGCCCTTCATATCGTAGTCTCGCTCAAAAGCCTAAGCTATCGGATGACAGAGGATATCGGCCAATTCATTCCTATAATAGAACTCCACCCAGAGAGCCGAAAGAGCGAAGAAAGCATAGAAAGAGGTCCTTGGTCCGAGGAGAATCCAAATCTCATTATGATCGGCGCATCATTAGGTCCCGAAGAAAGGGCAAGGTTTGCCCAATTTCTTAGCCGATACCGGGACGTCTTTGCTTGGTCATATAACGATATGCCAGGCTTAGATCCAGTCCTAGTAGAGCATAACTTTAATATAGGTCTAAAAAGAAAGTCTCCAAGCTCCATCCCGACTTGGAGTTTTCAAAGAAAAAATGAAAAGTGGCCCGCTGAATTAGGACTTGGATTATTCTGATTGGATCTCTAACCGTCCCCGTACCGAAAAAGGATGGGAAGGACTTTTCTTTTAGAAAGCTAAACTAAATAAAGCCTGCCCCAAGGACGATTTCCCACTCCCAAATTTAGATGTCGGGGTACAAAACGCTGTCATTTATGGAAGGTTTCTCAGGATACAACCAAAGACGGTTGGCCGAGAAAGACCAAAAGAAGACTTCCTTCATCACGGGGCGGGAAACCTTCTGTGCAAAGGTCATGCCATTCGGCTCGGCCTAAAGAATGCCGGAGCAACCTACCAGAGGGCTATGACGGCCATCTTCCATGAGATGATGTATAGACTATGTGGATGACATAGTAGTCAAATCCAAGACAAGGGTCAATCACATAGAAGTCCCCCCGATTAGTCTTCGAGAGGCTTAAAAAATCAAAGAACACGGAGCGGTAAAATCAAACTCATGGGTTGGTTAAGCTGAGTGAACTGCCTAGGCGGTTGACTAGGCCTTTGCCTTGGCATATAGCCATGTTGGCCTTGATTTGGTGGAGACGGGCGAACCCGCTGAGACTGTGGTAAGGTTGCCTGAGGTGGTGGAGCAAAAGATACCTGCATACCTTGAGTTGATTGGGGAAGAGCCGGTTGTTGCAACATTGGTACGTAGGATTCCGAGAAGAAAGAGGCGAGCGCATTTTTTTAGTTAGAGAAAGGGCTCTCACAGACCCCTAATCTCATCCAATAAAAAGATATGGGATATGCCAGTCTATTGTCCTTCCAAGCTAAAATAACGAGTTATTATTGCAGCAGGATTGTAGCGGTTGGCTTTCATGCAGGTAGCCGTAGCTTGAAGACGAGGGGCGGTGTGGTGTAAGGGTTATGGCGAGTCAAGCAATGATCGGAGAGGGAAGCTTATAGGCTAGCTAGGTTTTCTTTTTCACTGGCTTATGGTCTAAGGGTACCCTTTCCGCCTAACCATTGTTTAGAAAGTAAAAAAAAGAATTCTTAAATTGTTTAGACTAAACTTTGTTCTTCGACTTCACTTTGTCTTCGTTTAGTCCAGTTCAAAGTTTAGTGCAGCCATAGGACAATGGCATTTTCTTAGCTAAAGGTAGATCAGAAAATGAAAACTTTTACAAAAGCCCGTATTTCGCGACTGTAACAAATGCTTATCCGGTGCAAATCCTTTATCCTACGCACGACGTCAACAAAACGAGGCATGAGAACCAAAGCGCAGGCAGGGAGAGCCGGGCCAACTACTAATTATTAACCGTCCTTTCAGTTGGGACTTTCAAGCAAGCCTTGCGAAGGCAGCCCCCTTTCTCGCGCATCAAAGACTTCATTTCCCGCAAGTGACCAACCGAAGCCATGCAATTCCTTATATTATAAAAGGAGTGCTAGAATGTCTTTTCAATTGTAGGGGCGCTAACGCGCTAATATAAAGCAAAGGGCTTTTTCAGCTGGATCCAGAACAAATAGGAGATATATCAGTACGGCATCCACGGGACACCTTTCGTAGTGAGGGAAGTCCTCTGTTTTTAGGTTGACGAGCTACTTTAGTTTAGTTTCCGAAAAAAGCATAAAGCCCGGTATTTTCGTAAACGTAAAAGAGGGACGAGTGACAAGGGACTTGAGTGGCTCACCCTAATCAATAAGCGGGAGCAGGTATCGAGTGTTGTGAGGGCTTTGATTTGCGCGTTAAGGGCAGTTTCTGTTATAGCACTAGGAATCGGTGCCGTTAGCCTAAGCTAAAACAGAGGGGCTTTGGAATCCATTCCGTATTCCGTACGCTAGGAAGTCGATCTGAACTGTAATTATAGCCTTCGCTTGAACCGAAGAGAGCGATGCGAACAGTTCAGGAGGCCGCAGATCAAACCCTTAGTTCAGTGCCGGGTTTCATAAGTACTCTCGGTCAATCATATCATTCTCCAGACGGGATGGGGTGTAGGCACGTTTATTGGAGCAGTTGGGAAGAACACCGGCCTCTTTCTTTTTTCAATCGTTAGAAAAAGGAGCTTGGTCAGCCATGTTCCCTACGTACCCTCTCGTTATTCCCATGATTCCCCGTTGCACCTATTCTCCGCAACCGTCGGTTCAGATCTATCTCGGGTACGGTCACTGCACTCCAATCGTTGTATCTCCAATCTCCGCCTCGGTTGGTGGCACCTATGGTTCTTAAGGTTTTTGATTCCAAGAAAGATAAAGAAAAGAAGAGGATTTCTCCTCTAGTTGCGAAGGATACTGCTTACTACAGATTCGAGTGAAATGGCTGGTGGTAAGCGTGGTAAGGTCGCTGCTAACGAATGGTGGGTGCGTGGAGAATGCTATGGATTCGAGCTCCATTTCCCTCTCGGTACTTAGATCTTCCTCTAAAACGTCTCCCATTCCTCTTTCCTTTGTTCCGCCGACTACATTGATTGGATACCGCTGGGCCTGCCTACGCATAAAGTCTAAGGATTCTCCCATAAAGCCATTGAATTGCCCTTGGTTGTCCTACCTTAGATCTTATTCCCACCTTGTTCTATTGCTCTTTCTCGATGGGGCGCTAGACCTCATTCTCTTTGAGACGCTTATTCAATTGATAGTGGCCCCTCCTTACGTTACTTTAATTGGGGAGGATGCGAGTAAGGAGCGGGTACGGGAGCTTGACCAGGAACAAGATAACGAGAAGTGTATTTGCCTGGGGTGGGCTCACTTTTCTGCCTTTTCCTCCCACGATTTAAGGATTGGCTCAAGCAACCTATCTTACTAATAAGAAAGTGGCTGCTAGTTGTAGCGCCCCTTTATAAAATGATATTCTTCTGCGAGACTCCATCCAACCAAATCCCATTTTTGAAGGATGTATTCTCGGAAAACATCATCGCGAAAGCTTTCCGGTTGGAGGTGAGCTAAAATGGAATGACGGGGATTGAATGGCCTGGAAAGCTGGTAGGGTTTGGGGCGAGCTGTGGGCTTAGATTAGAGGGAGGGGGACTGCGAACGTCCGCCCCATGAAGCGCCGGGGAACCATGCATTCCTCTCGGGCTGGGCTCTCGCGTGTCCGGGGTCCGATCAGATCAACCAGCGACCGGTTTACGGAACAAGGAGTTAAGCAAGGGCCAGGAGATTGATGAAAGAAACTGGCCGAAGTCAGTGTTGTGTTCAACTCCGCGGTTGGAAGGATTGCTTTCTGCCGTCTGTCTTTTCCTTCTCTCTCTTCTCTTAGCAAAGTAGGCTCAAGTCAAACTTTTGGCTTGCTACAAGCTGGGCTCAGGGACTGCAGTCAGCCGCTTCCCCTGTAGTCGTCAGCTCGTTTTTGACAGATCCGATCGGGTGTTCATAATCTGGAGTAAAAGGATTCGAACCTTTGCATGCCGGTACCAAAAACCGATGCCTTACCACTTGGCTATACTCCATACGGCCTGTTTTGGACGGTAAACGGGGAGAGGGGGAAGGGGGAAGCAGGGCTCGAAGAACGAGCCGAGCCGCGCAAGGACGCGGGGTAAGCAGAAAGGTTCTCCCTTTAGGACCGACTACAACAAGCTCACGACTCTAATAGAAAGAAAGGGTAAGCTCTCTGCTCTATTTGCTTGCAATGCTATGCCTATCAAAGTTGGCGAACGCTTCTGTAACCTTAGACTCGTTACGCTGTTCGACTGAACTCGTTGGCTCCACGTCCACCGAAAGTAGGTAACCTTCGTCACCGTTGGTTCCCGTAACCAAACCTTTCTTCTCTTTTTTTCTTTTTAGAAAGAAGAAGGCTCCTGAATCAGCGCAGGGAAAAATCCGCAAGCAGGAGAACTGTACTAACCTGCCGCCGGTTACTTTATCAGGGCTCCGCAGGAGAAGAAAGAAGGTCCGGGTCCAATTTATAATGAAGCGAAGGTCCCCCTTACTCCCTATTCTCTCTTAAAGCTTTATAAAGCTCTAAAAAGGGTTGGTTAAGAACTATTGACTGTAAACGATAGCAGTTACAGTCACTCAATGGATATGCTCGCCTTTGGAATGAAGATGGATGAACAGGCACTTGAGCCTGGAACTGATGAAATTCGGGGAAAACATGGAACCGGTCACTATACCGGGGGGCGAGACATGACCGCGACTTAAGATTCAAGTACCGTTGAAAAGACTAAAGGAACGGGGGAATGACTACCTGTAATAAAGCACAGGCTAATACGAGCCGACCAGAAGAAGCAAGGCTTTAGATTACCAGATCCTGGACACAATCTTCCTAGAGATGGAGAGCCCCTGCCTTTTCTAGCCTCTCCTTCTTGCTTGCTTACCTAGCTCTTGTCTTAGTGACTCTTCCTCTTTTCTAGGTTTTTCTGAGTGTGAAAACGGTAGATTTTTCATTTGCCAATGAATTGGATCCGCCTCGATTCGATCAATAATGGGATTCTTGGCTAGAGAAAGGTTCTGTGACATGGACGCCCAGCCCAACTCGGTCGGTTGGCCCACCTAAGATATTCAAAAATGATCGATCGATTTGATCAAATTTGAAAAAGTCTTTCTCACTATTCAGAACAGTGGAGCTTTCGATCAAGATGTTCTCGCCTCCCCCGTTTGGGCTCTCGCTCGAATCGGAACCTTTATGGTAGGCTTTCGACTCAATCTAATAGCCTACCTATCGGGCGCCAATACAATAAAAGAGAAAGTTTGCGCATGGGCTCATTATCTGATGCAGAACCGATGCGAGAGGGAGAATCAATATGGGAGAAGCGGGGATTGAGAGCTTTCAAGAACCAGTGGAAAGGAAAGACTTGTTCCCTGCATTCCTTTCTTTCCAAAGAGAGTCATTAGTGCTAGGGCATAAAAGCTTTGATTGAATGAACGCCACCTTGGTTGTATTGTTTTCAAACAAATCCAATGTTGGGCCGGTAATAGCCGAAGGCAAAAAAGGGGGAGATAGAGAAGAGGAGATTCAGAATAGTCACTCCACTCCATGGATAGTGCACACAGATTCTTCTTTCATTTGCAATTCCTTTCGGGTCGGAAACGTGGGCTGCTGGTGGGGCTGTGCCCCTTCTCCCTCTTCTTCCGCTTTACAACCGGAATAAGGAACCTTAGAATTCACCCCGATGAAAAAATGGGATTTGAGAGGCTAGCGAATCGGAATTGTATGGAATGTCCTACTCCTGCCCGAGCTTTCCGATCAACCAATCCCCTATTTCAGGGACATCTGTGTTAGGTAGGCCCAGGGATCACTGATTAGTCGAATGAGCCCATCCCTCTGGCCTATCATTTATTGGTCGATCCGGCTGGCGGCTCCTGCGTCTGGGGCCCTTTATACTAGTTTGCTGCTAGGAGTCCCTCTAGTCGAATCCATAATCCATAGAAGTCCCAATAGAAGTTTACTGACATGGCTCTTCCATCGACGATCTACTGCTCCCTCTTAGTTGCAGATGCCCATGCTTTGATTCGAAAGCCCTAGCCAGTGATGAATCCCCAGGAAGAGAGGACTATTGAATTCCTCCTCCCTTCAGTCCAGTTTGAACCCGTCCCAGCAACGAACACCTTCCTACTGCAAGGCTTTGCTCTGCCCTTCCACTAGAATCCACTCCGGGTCGGAGGAGCAGCTAGTCCAACTTCTTGAGCAGCCGAGAGATTGAAGAACGAACATTTGCTTGAATTCCTTGCCTCACCCTGAGATGAGAGGGAAGGTCGATTTGACTCGAATCCTGGACCTGATCTTTAATCCTACACCGGTTAATGATGCGATGGGAGAAGTTTTTCTTTTGTCATTTTTCATCAATGCTGGCCCAGTCGTCCATGCCCAATCCCAATGGACAAACCTTAGCCCCTAGCTCTATAATCCACCCTACCCAGTCCCTGAAAGCCCTCCCGGGGGCCTAGCCCTTCGAGTCTTAAGCGGCTTTCATCGTTCCTGCGCTAATAAGACAAAGAGGGAGTCTATGCCTTGAATGAATCAGTAAAGTAACAACGGATTAGTGGAATGAGGGATCAAGAGACAGATAGGGGGAGAATGGCAATCATTGGTGGACCTTCCCTTGAATGAGTCACGGAGCTCTCAACGGAGTGGTTTAGGTTCTGGAATTCCATCTCTAGTTGGGGCTTTCGGTTCGAAGGTTATAAAATGTGGTGCGGGTTCATCTCTCTCGACCAGTTCAGGTTCAAGGGAGGGTGATCGAGGGGACCCAGACTTTAGATCTCTTCTCTATGGCGGGAGGTCTCTTTCGTATCAAGAGTGTTTTGGGGAGGCCAGGGGAGACGGATTGGATCGAGAGGCGATGCTTATACCTCTTCTTTATCGATAGGATTCCCGTCATTTGCAGTCTCCGGCGAAGGAGATAAGGGCGAGGGACCGAACATGTTCTATCCTCAACCTCCATCCGTCATTAGTAATCTCAATTCGCTTTTCCTATTCACTAGTACAATGCGCGCTACAACTAGCAGCCCCTTACTAGTAAGGGAAAAGGCTAGCGCGCAAGGGCTGATGAAAAGCCAGCAACTTGTTAGGACTAGGTTTTGGCTTGCCCCTTTCTTCTTATTAGGAAGATAGGTTTGGAACCCTATACAAGGGGCTGCTTGCTGCTCACCCCTATCTCTAAAGGGGCGCACACTCGTTACCACTAAACGACGAAGCCGGGAGCGGAAGGAGGGACTTGAACCCTCAACCTCAGCCTTGGCAAGGCTATGCTCTACCAATTAAGCTATTTCCGCCAGCTACGGTAGTGGCGAAGCACTACTGAGCAATTCACGTATCACTTGATACGGACGACTTCTGTTTTTCCGCCGGACCACAGTCTTGACCTCCGATCGAGCTACGAACACGAGTAGGTAGGCGGCTAGGGGGGCGGCAGGGCTGCGCCTTTTCAATCAATCTCCGGCCGCTCCGCTATTGGTGCGAGCTGTAAGGAGTCTTGATCTCGAGTCAAGCTGGGGCGTCATCTGTCTTTTAAGTTAAGTCATTTCCTAAGACGGCTCCTCTTATTCTTTCTACGATAATCCAAACTGCAAGCTCCACGAGTCTGCTCGGAACCAGTCGATTCCTGAGCCATTCGTTCTCCCCTCTCGGTTGGCCTTTGCCAGCCACTAGAGCAAGTAAGAGAACCTACAGTGAATGCCGCAGATTTTGACCGGATTGTACACCTTTGTGTCTGGCTATGTATATGGATGTGCATAAAGAAGGGACGGGGCATCTCTATCCTTTTTTGGGGGAAGAGAGAGGGAAGAAGCTGCAGCGGCACCTCACGAACTTCTTACTGGAGCAGTACTATAGGCTCGAGTGTTTGGATGCACGTCTTTTGTTCATATTCCTGCGCAGTTAAGAGAGAAATTGTCCCCAAGGAAACCACTTGTGTCTTTCTTGGATATGCTCAGTCCGGGTATAGACGCTATGACGTGAAATCCAAGAGACTCGATGTATCCTTGAATGTTCTCTTTAATGGGGGCGCTTCATCTTTTCCTTAACCTAATTAATAAGCCCCGGGGGAGAATGATGATGGAGATGTATTGCGGCCTTCTCCTGTTCATCAACTCTAACCGCATTCTTCTGCAGTTGATGTTACGGATCAGCCTCACGCTTCAAGCAGCTTTGCTCAGCATCTTCTGCCGATTGTCAGCCTGTTCAGCTGACCTCAGAGGATTCCAGTCACCCGGCACAGCATGTTTATTCTCGGCAGCGATGACAGTCTCTTTCCCAGGGTCAGACTACTCCATAAGATCAGCAGTCTAGCCCAGTTGCTTCCCTTTTAGGCGCTTCCTCTAGTTAAAGAGTGAATTCAGGAGTTCCAGGCAGGCGATAGGGGCTTCGGGGGGATAACATGAATCGTATAAGCCTGAACCCTATTAGTTATGTGCTTCCCCCTTCAAGAGCTGGGCTACTACCCTAATCAAGTTCTTCCTAGCGTATAGTATTGGGCAGATTGAGTCTTTCTCTAATATAGTACCTAATAGTTAGATTAAGCATTAGGCGCAACTTCGACTATAAAGCATCCCGTTAATCTCTTCTCTTTCTGTCTTCAAGCTTCAAGCTTTTGCCTAGGAGCTCGGATTCCAGTCCTATCGTTAGAAGGCAGCATAGTTGGAATTTCTTCCTGCGGCGAATAAAGGAAGAGAAAGGGCTCTCTAATGCCTTATTTGTACGATATGATGCAAGCAAGGAATCCTATTAGAGTGATGCAAGTCAGCCTATAAGATGAAACCGAAGATACTAAGCCTGGAATCAGTCGCTCTCTATGTCAATTTATCTTTAGCAAGAAGCCCTGTGAAAGCTATCAGATAATGACTTTATAGAGGTCCCTCGCTGACGCCTTCATTTTTCTTTTTTTCATCTCTTTATGATGCTATCTTCCTTTAGCCAGACTTCCCGCATTACTGTGATCAAGAGGAAGCGCTAAGGTCTATCCTTTCCTTAAGTTAAGAGTGAAGGACGGATACTGGCTCTTTAGGACTGATAGTAGCTGCTCTTCTGGTAGTATAGCTGGTAGCTCTGCTTATGCTAGCTCTCTTCTTTCTTATGAGAGAGATTCGCAATAGGGGCATTTCTCTGTAAGAAGAAGGCCTGTTACAGCTATCAGATATAGGGGATTTACTTCACCTTGAATCACTATCGAAAAATGGCTTTCTTTTCAGCCGCTTTCCTATTTCATTAAGGTAGTTTGCTTACTTAGTGCTTTCGCTAAGGTGACGACTTGAATGAAACTTTCATTGTTGATCAGAGGAAAGGGAAGACCTCGATAAGGAAGAAGAACAAGAGCTACATCGGCAGGACTCTCTGCAAGTGGAAGGTCGCGTAGGGGCTCTCGGGAAGCTCTTTCCTTTATACCAGAAGGAAGATGGTCGAGGAGATCAGTAGCTAGAAAGCTCCTTTGGGAGAGCAAGGTAGCAAAAAGTATATTACAAAGTACATCACTATTAAGTCGACTACAGTAGTCTCATGAGCATGTAACTACATCCCCAAGCTTCAAGAGGAACCAAGGAGAAGAATACTCTGTAGTAGCAGCAGCAGTGGCCGAGCATCAGTCATCAAGTGAATCAGTAGATGCCCGCGCACGTGAGCAGCAATCACTCCATTGCAGCAAGACAAAAGTAGCATATGTCACATGGTAGATCATATCCAAGCAGAGGTGCACAAGAACGAGCACAACTTCACTCAGAACTTGTGACAAAGACTTGGTGTGCATCAGAACACGACTGAAAGCCCTTGCTGCTTCTTCATTCCAGGTGAAGCTATCTTTATTCAGTAAATTGGTCAGTGGCTTGCTGATAACCCCATACCCCTTTCAAAATTTTCGGTAATAGCCTGTTAAACCCAGAAAGCCTCTCAACCCCTTGACAGTAGTGGGTTGTGGCCAGCTCAACATGCTGTCAATCTTGCTTTTATCTGCTGATACCCCTTCACTGCTCACCACATGCCCGAAATACTCTAACCTTGCCTGACCGAAAGAGCATTTCGATTTCTTCACAAACAATTTGTGTTGTTTTAAAGTTTCAAACACTATCCTCAAGTGTTGCAAGTGGCTATCTAGGCTGTCACTGTCAATCAAGATGTCATCGAAAAAAACCAGTACAAATTTCCTCATATAATCCATGAAAACCTCATTCATGAAAGCCTGAAATGAGGCTGGAGCATTAGTTAAACCAAAGGGCATAACTATGAACTCGTAATGGCCCTGGTGAGTTCGAAATGCAGTCTTGTGTATATCATCTTCAAACACCCGAATCTGATTGGTAACCACTTCTCAAATGAAGCTTCGAAAATATCCTGCTACCATGTAATTCATCAAGCAATTCCTCAATGGGGAATTTCTCTTTCATGGTGATGGCATGGAGTGCTCGATAATCCACGCAAAATCTCCAGGTATTGTCCCTTTTTTTCACCAGCAACACTGGAGAGGCATAAGAACTCACACTTGCCCTGAGAATACCACTTAACAGCATCTCCTTGACCTGTTTTTCTATCTCAGCCTTTTGGATGTGGGGGTATCTGTAGGGCCTTACACTCACAGGCTCACTACCAGGTTTTAAGGGAATGTGGTGGTCGTGATTCCTCTTAGGAGGAAAAGGTCAGGCTAGTCGCTAAAGGCTTCGGCTTTACTCAAAGAAAAGACTTGATCCAAGGAACTATACAAGTATGGTGGGAGGGCTAAAGTCTTTCACTTCACAGATCAGATAGAGATCTACTTTTTATTCCATGGCCAGCTCAAGAAAGAGGCAGGCTAGAAAGCATACGATCTGAGACTCTTACCTAAAGCCAGTAGGGTGGAAAGAGGGTCTTAGAGTGCTGGCTAGATGAGATAAAGCATATCAGTAAGCGATTGAGGGACGGCGAATGCCTACCCTCAGAATAGTATACCTTCTAGTGATTCGACCTGAAGTTACAGACTTATCTTATCTATAGAAAGAGGTTGGATTCCTTGTCCGACCATCCTATCCTCAAAGACAGCCTTCTAGCTCTTACCCTTCTGCCTTTCGAATACCCCTTCCTACTTCTTCATCCTAGCTCTCCAACTGATTGTCTTACTCCAGCTTTCATTTCAGTTACTGATTCGCCTATCCTCTCCCTTCCGGTCGAGCTAGTTTTTATTCCTCTATCTAGGCCAACATTCATTCTAAGACTTTCACCAGCAAGGGCTGAAAGAGAAGAGCAGGGGGTGGTAGGCTTAGTAGGGCTCGAACCTACAATATCACCGTTATGAGCGGTACGTTTCAACCAATTAAACTATAAGCCCCTACGGATCTCTACATGCAATTCGCTCACTTCGGGAAGAGCGAACGGAAAGAGGAGGCCTTTGCTCTATCTGCTTCTTCCTCTCCCCAGGAATGAACAATTGGAAAAAGAAAAAGATTCTATATATCTTTTTTTTATAGATAGATATAGAATTCTATTTATTATATATATAGAATTCTTTTAGAATATAGAAAAATGAAGTTAAGCAAGCGGCCCTTTCGCGACTAAAACTGCCGGTACGCTTTCCGGCTCGCAACCGATCAAACGGGCGGAGGCTCTCTATTTGCTTGCAATGCCGGCTCTTCGCCTTTAGTTAGAAGTAGAAGTAGAGGGCGCCGTTTGCCCCACACTTCATAAAAAGTAAAAAAGTATGGATGAAGTAAGAAAAAGTACATAAGGAATGAGAAAGGTGGATGTTCTTTAACTGTATACAGTTGTCCAACTACTTTCTTCCTCCGACTTCTTTAGCCACTTCCGGCTTCCCCACTTCCGCATCTGGGGAGAGCTTGCTTCGTGGCGGAGCATTTAGCAATGCCTGGTGAGGGCTGGCTGTCTGGGGACATTTTAAGGGCTGGGCTTGCTTCTCATGAGATTGGGTAAGGGAATCGGAAATGGGCTCATAAACCGGGCTTTTGGGCACACGGAAAAGGGGAAGTGGATGGAGGGTGCTTCTCAGCTAGAGTTGGGGGTGGGGTCGCTATAGTGGCTAGGGTGAGTCTTCCTACACGGCTGGACGCCCGGCTCTAGACGAAGCTGAGGGGGTTACCACCACATCCTCTCCCGATAGACTCGAAGCTCTTCATAGTCAGGCGTGGTAGAAAATCTTCTCTCAAAAAGAGACAGACCAGAGATGACAGAGGAAGGTATTCGGTTCAAAAAAGATACGGCAGTCAGAACAGCTTCAGTCCAAAATTGACTAAGGACAGAAGCAAGCTACAAGCATTAGCAACCGCTTTCGTTTAATCTTAAAAAAAAAAAGAAGCAGCGAAGAAAACAAGACAGTAAGTTGTTGCGCTAACTCGCTAGCGCTAGCGCACTACGGCTTTTCAGCCTCCTGCAGTTCATTCCATTCCCTTCGCTACACTCGACTTAAACCACCTACGAACTCACCCATAAGGAAACTTGTCAAGTAGGTCTTTCGAGCCTTTCCTTTTTTTACAAATCCGGTAAGGTGGGGTATTATCCTTAAGTCTGCTTTATAAATCTTTAGTCGTCTTTCAGTACTGGCGAAGCTTTAGTTGAAGACCCTTCAGTGCCGTTTCGTTTGGTCCCCTGGGTACCTTCTCCGCACTTAGCTGTAAGCATTTCAAGTAGATAAAATCATAAAAGAAGAAATGGGAAGGAGTACTTACATTACGCGATGCGCTATTATTTGAATCCGAAGGTCAATCATTCCCAGTGAAGGTATGGGGGGAAAAGGAGTACGTTAGTCAAATAGAGGGCTCTCACGGGGGCGTAGTCCACGGCTTTAGCCTTAAGCTTGGGCTGTAGTTCTTGTATTGGGCGAACCAAAGCGTTAAATAGCGCCGTTTAGTGGCGTGCAGGGGGTAGTCGTCTTGTTGTGCTGGTAGGTGCGACTATGTGAGTTGACAAGAATACACTGCGGTATGTGTGAGTAAAGATTTTCCTTAGTGATCCAAAGGAGCAAGTAGAGTTACTGCAGACTGGCTTCCCCCCGTATACCCCCGCGGATGCGGATTTCCTACCATTGAAGGAAATAGATCAAACTGCTAATCCCACCCACGCGATGCCCTACCTGATCCATTTCAAATCCAGCCGGAGGTCTTCGAGCCTTGTTACGAACTAAAGTTCTAAAGCAAAGCGCCCTCCCCAGCCCAGGTCAAAGGTCTCCCCGCTCTTTTTAGGGGGTTCGTTACGGTCAGCAAATAAGCCCCGCATCGTATCGATAGCGATTCAGATCACCTCCCCAAGCCTGCCTAACCTAATTGTGTGTGAGCAATCAATCGTGACAAGTCGACCGATCCATAATGAAAGCACCTGTAGATAGAAGCCGTTTGCCGACCGGTGGACTCATCCTCAATGCCGTTTAGGCTCCCCAGTTCAGTCGGTTGTCCGCCGCTTTTCTTTCCCATGCCGGGTATGGCCTTATGGGTAGCAGCCTCCCACAGAGATGGCTTTGTGGTCACCTTCTATTCTGCTTGTTGGAAGGTTCGTCCGGGCCCGGGTCAACCCACCCTCAACTGAGAATCATGAGAAGCAGTACTGGTTGAAGGATCGGCTTTGGAACAGGCCTATGTACGGTCTCTCCACTAAGCTTTGATCTACGCGCGCTAGCTTTCTCGGCGACTAATACCCTTCCGCGGGTCTTTCGTTCATTGCCTATGGTCTCCGGTAAGTTGTCTATAGTTCACTTTCGTCTATGGCCCTGCTCTCTCTTCAACTTAGTTATTAGTACTTCGGAGTGGTGCTGACTCTCCGGCTTGGTTATTGAATGAATCTTATGCTTGTCAGGTCCACACTTGGGTCTTCTCTTGCCTATCGTCCACTTCGGTGACTCCAACCCAGAAACATGAACTTCCGGAGTCCCTATCTAATAGTTACCCCTCTCTTACTGACTAAGGCTAAGGTGGTGTCAACCAAAGGCGCAAGAAGTTCTCACATAAATAGACGTTTGAATATTAGCTCAGTAACATCATTCTCTTATGCCAGCTCTACCTCAATTCCCTTCTTAGCCTCAACAGCTAAAGCATCCCTTTCTGCAGCTCCAGGAACAGCAGAAGAATCTGGAGTTTATGATTCCGGCAGGAGAGGTTCTTTTATAGCTCAGCAGGAGTGGTTTATGCTACTATTTTCAGTTACTGAGAAACCTTTCTAGTTGAATTAAGAGGACATTCCTATACTGCAACTAAAGAAAGAAAAGCTGGTGAATGCCTGACCGGTGAAGCCTTTATCCGAGACTTATTCAGCTCCTGCTAAACCATTCGTCATCCCTCCATCTGTGAATGTCTTTCAGGCATAAGAACCTGTCGGAGGCCTCTTACAGTAGATAGTAAGGAATCAGCTATGGAATAGACTCTGGAGGGAAATCTTTGACTTGATGCCCCACCCGAGCTCTCCATACTCAATTTATCAAGGAGAGTTTTTACCAACCCTGCCATCCTAGAACGTTAGCGTACAAGAGGGGCATTTCTCAATTGAGTTTGTCACACATGGAATCTCAGATGTGGAAGTTTTCTTCCGGCTGCACTCTAGGTCTCACCTAAGATCCTTAGTCTATCCGAGGCTATCGTTAACTGGGGCACGATAGAACCAATGGTCAGTACCTCTTTACTAGGGATGGGGTTCCCGGGAGATTGCTCT